TCATTCTCCCTTCCCCTCTCACTCCCCCTTTTTCAAGAAGGAAGCCCCGCTCCCTAAGAAGGGGCCCCTCTCTGATAAGGAAGGAAACGAAAGAATCTCCATTTTATGACAAATCCGGTCCGATGGCTGTTCTCCACTAACCACAAGGATATAGGGACTCTATATTTCATCTTCGGTGCCATTGCTGGAGTGATGGGCACATGCTTCTCAGTATTGATTCGTATGGAATTAGCACGACCCGGCGATCAAATTCTTGGTGGGAATCATCAACTTTATAATGTTTTAATAACGGCTCACGCTTTTTTCATGATCTTTTTTATGGTTATGCCGGCGATGATAGGTGGATCTGGTAATTGGTCTGTTCCGATTCTTATAGGTGCACCTGACATGGCATTTCCACGATTAAATAATATTTCATTCTGGTTGTTGCCGCCAAGTCTCTTGCTCCTATTAAGCTCAGCCTTAGTAGAGGTGGGTAGCGGCACTGGGTGGACGGTCTATCCGCCCTTAAGTGGTATTACCAGCCATTCTGGAGGAGCAGTTGATTCAGCAATTTCTAGTCTTCATCTATCTGGTGTTTCATCCATTTTAGGTTCTATCAATTTTCTAACAACTATCTCCAACATGCGTGGACCTGGAATGACTATGCATAGATCACCCCTATTTGTGTGGTCCGTTCCAGTAACAGCATTCCCACTTTTATTATCACTTCCGGTACTGGCAGGGGCAATTACAATGTTATTAACCGATCGAAACTTTAATACAACCTTTTCTGATCCCGCAGGAGGGGGAGACCCCATATTATACCAGCATCTCTTTCGGTTCTTCGGTCATCCAGAGGTGTATATTCCAATTCTGCCTGGATCCGGTATCATAAGTCATATCGTTTCGACTTTTTCGGGAAAACCGGTCTTCGGGTATCTAGGCATGGTTTATGCCATGATCAGTATAGGTGTTCTTGGATTTCTTGTTTGGGCTCATCATATGTTTACTGTGGGCTTAGACGTTGATACCCGTGCCTACTTCACCGCTGCTACCATGATCATAGCTGTCCCCACTGGAATTAAAATATTTAGTTGGATCGCTACCATGTGGGGGGGTTCGATACAATACAAAACACCCATGTTATTTGCTGTAGGGTTCATCTTTTTGTTCACCATAGGAGGACTCACTGGAATAGTCCCGGCAAATTCAGGGCTAGACATTGCTCTACATGATACTTATTATGTGGTTGCACATTTCCATTATGTACTTTCTATGGGAGCCGTTTTTGCTTTATTTGCAGGATTTCACTATTGGGTGGGTAAAATCTTTGGTCGGACATACCCTGAAACTTTAGGTAAAATCCATTTTTGGATCACTTTTTTCGGGGTTAATCTGACCCTCTTTCCCATGCATTTCTTAGGGCTTTCGGGTATGCCACGTCGCATTCCAGATTATCCAGATGCTTACGCTGGATGGAATGCCCTTAGCAGTTTTGGCTCTTATATATCCGTAGTTGGGATTCGTCGTTTCTTCGTGGTCGTAACAATCACTTCAAGCAGTGGAAATAACATAACAAGGGCGAACATTCCTTGGGCTGTTGAACAAAATTCAACCACACTGGAATGGCTGGTACAAAGTCCTCCAGCTTTTCATACTTTTGGAGAACTTCCAGCTATCAAGGAGACGAAAAGCTATGTGAAGTAAAAGAAGGAAGAAAAGGTCGCCGACTGCTACTAAGAACCTAACAGAACTTTTCAAAATGTGGGTTCCAACGAAGAAGAGTTGAGGACCAACTTCGACCTAATTTAAGAGTTAAGAAAGCAAGCTCAGTTCAGAATGGCTACTTACCAACAGAGGATAGCGAGGTACTACAAGGCCAGAGTTAAATTTTTAAATTTGATCGAGCTGAGCCGGAGCTGCTCCTACTGACTATGACTGGACAGCAGTGGACTCTTTCTCAAAGTCTGACCCTGCCACCTATATTTGATGAAGCAACCATCACTGAAGCCATTTTTTTTGTAGCCAGCTCAACTCCATTTAACAGGTTAGTAGCGAAAGGTAAGGCTTCATTCCCGAGTGGACGAGAAGAAGGAGCAAGCCCTATTAAGGTTAAGGGAAGAGAAGAGGCTATTTTACTAGACTAGCTACCGAGCTGACTCAAGGAAGCCGGAAAGAAAGGGCCTCAAGACAGCTTCGGCAACAGAAAGTCGAGCTGAGGAATACGGAAGAGAAGCGGATTCAACTCAATCTTAGCCTAAGAGCTGTTCAGAGAAGAGAATCAAAGGTCAACGGCCAATGGAGGATTTATCCCTCCCCCGGATTCATCTTAAACCGACCGATATGCCGAGATGACATCCAGCACGAGAGCAAGAAAAGGAAATGGTCTCCGTGCAGCTTCAAGTCACGCCACTCTCACCAAGATAGAATCATGGTCACATCTGTAGTATATATATAGTTTATAGAAGCGGAATGCCAATCGACACTGGTAGCCATCGGGATTGAGTTCAGCTGCTTT